TGTAGAGGAGCGGCTGTGAAACGGCGATTCTCCCCTTTCCATTGAAGTAGGGAGGGCCTCCTTCCCCACCATTCCGGCCTATTATTGATAGGGATTTGACCGATGCTGAAGGTAGCTTGCTTACCAAGCCACCCGCTTGAGAAGCTAGTCGCCAGAAAGAAGCGACGAGGAAGCGAAGCTGTCTACGAAGCTTTGCTTCCCCCCCTGTAGTCGTAGTACTCGGCTCGTCGCTACTTTGATTCAAAACCGACGGTTCCCGACTTTCTCCGGTTTCCGCAACCGTAACCATTTGTCACTCCGATTACTTCATCCATAAACCTTTTTTTTATTATTTCAATAGTGGTACGCTCTAAAAAAAGTCAAGGATAAGCTTGCATTCTAGAAGCGGTAGCTTCCCGCCTCCTTCATTCCTACTGCCTCCTTCGGTGAGAAGTTCCCTTCCCTTTTCTAAAATGCCTGATTGGTCTGCCTCAGAAAATGTACAAAGTGGACTGCTGTTTGGCTGACCCTTTTCTTCCCATTCGGGTTGGGTTGACCCAGAAGTCAAGTAAGAAGGAATGAAACCACCGGGGAGTCGTCTGCAGTTCACACTTGGGCAAAGACGACTGACTTTGGAAGCGGAACACGAACCGATTTCCGCTATTCCGGGTTCTTATTGAGCGTAGCGAAATCAAGGTTTATGATAAAGTCAGTGAAGTTTCTATGGTGTTCTACCTTTGCGTAGTCTCGGTCCACAGTGGAAGGCTCCGCACCTGAGCCTCGTTAGACTCAGCGGAAGTGTAAGGTGTAAGTGAAGAGAATAGAAGAGATGAAGTCCGTCCCTTACCTTAGCCTAGTCTATATCTACAGCTGACGCAACTCCGTACCGACGCCTCACTACTACTTAATTAATTATTCTAATTAATTAATTAACGGCTAAGCGATTTCATAACCTGAGCTTTCCTTAACCAGCTGACCTTACTTCGTAACCTTAACGTACTTTCTTTCTTACTTTAGCATAGGCCTTCGCCACTTCAAACGGGCGCTTCGCCCCTATTTTCTTTTTTTTTTTTGAATTAGAAAGAACGGGGCCTTACTTATTCTGTTCAGGGGGGATGAAAGACAAAGAAAGAAATCAGGGGGCTTTATGATCGGAGAAAGGGAGGGGGCGAGGTTGGTGTGTCACTGGGTCGGTGGGGGAACCCGTAGGAAGGGGGGACGACCCGCCGAATTCACATCAGAAATCGCCAACATGACCACAAACGAAATCTTGAATTGCGTATAGAAACAAAACGAACCACTTATATTCTCGGAGCTGAGGTATATGAAGAATGGCTTTTTGGTCCCTTTCGTCCAGTGGTTAGGACATCGTCTTTTCATGTCGAAGACACGGGTTCGATTCCCGTAAGGGATAGGTACTCATTCCCGGCCGCTTTCAGTTAGTGTTCATTGCTGAGTGATCGCTCGCTATCTGGCTGGAAAAGGTGGTGGTCCGGAAGCTTCCTTTCTCCCAGCAAGCAAGACGAGATCACCACTTCTCTCAGTAATGGACTTCCTCGAATTCTTCCTTAGTCTTAGATGTCCTTTCATAGATTCTCGAACCTCCGACAGACAGAATCAGAATATCTCCATGCATGCGTTCTTTCTCTCCTTCCCTCCGCCATACATCTCTTTTTTTCTTTTTTTTATGTTTTTGGCCGTTTTTGTTAGGCATTGAACCCCACGTGCTGAGTGGTGTCCTCCCCTCCCTAATACCTAATACATAGTTCCGTCTATGGAGCCTAAAGTTAAACCATGGCATGGCAGTAAGTTGGCCTAGTCTCTCGCCCAGCCTTCGCCTTCTTCAGTGGCCAAGTTGAAGCGTTCAACGGTTCTTCGGCCTACCACCTTTCTTTTTCATCAAGGTTGAGCTTGTTCAATTGAAGCTAATGCTATGCTGCCCTTTCCTTGTTCAAGAGAAAGCGAGGACTTTCTTTTTTTATTTTTTCTTTTTACGGCCCAAACAAAAGAGATTAGCCTCTTGATCGATCGATTGATTGGATCGAAGTACGAAGGGGTTGATTGAAGTGTGAGATCAGCCCAAGACTAAGGCCGAGCAACTAGCTGCTGCAGGATTGGACGTCTATCTATCTCACCACGCTCCCCTACTCCTATAAAGGCCGGCGGAAGGAATGCTCCGCTCATCTTTCTTACGGCTCGTTACCGCAGCGTTCGTTCACCCCTTCGGCTTCTTCAATTCAAAAAGGTAGTGTCTTTTTCCTATTCTTATTGGTAAATAGCGTCTTGAAGCAAAGGCATTATTGAACGAAAGAGATGCCGGGTCGGTCAATTGCATTAGGTAGGAGATGCGGGACCTGTCTTAACCGCAAGTGCATTCGCTATTCGATTCCACCTAATTCCAAAATTTCTATCTATTCTTTACTTTTAAGTGACAAGGGGGGTGGTGACAAACGGTATACTTTCTTCTCTATGTCGCCGTCTCATCAATGAGCGTAGATTGATAGAGATGGCTTTTGTGCCGGTCAATCCGTATCCCATTCTTCAGGTATAGTTTTGTTTGATCACAGATCGGCAGGTGACCCGTCCTTTCTCCCCCTTTCGTCATAAGGCGTGGCCTGACTCTGAGAAAAACCATTCCTGTGTTTAGGTCCCTACTAAGCAGAATTCGTAAACTATGCAAAGGCTATTTGAATACTTTTTTAAAAAAACAATAAAAGCAAAAAAACAATTCTCAACACCCTTACGAGGTAGTGATAAGTTAAACTACTCGTGTTGGCATGAAAGTCAGCCCGGTAAACTGATTCCATTCTGCTACTGGGGTTCCAAACCTTCCCCTTAGCTCTAGAAAGACGTTTCCTTATCAAGAGATGCTAAAGCTATTTATAGTTGGTATTTCTAAGTCGGAAGGAGGGCTTTAGGCAAAGAGCAACTCGAAAGTACTTGACTTCAGTCCCAGTACTGAAAGACGTGACTTCAGAAGTTTATTTCGGAAGGAAAGACTTCGTTTACTTCCTGCAATTTTTTTTTTGTAAAAACTAGTAGAAAGAAAGGAATTTAGAATAAGCAGCATTGATAGGCCGTTGAATGAGAATAGAATGCTTGAATGGGAATCATCTTAGCAACTGGCTATAGCCATGAGTAAAAGCCGCCGGGAGAGGAGAGAAAATCTTTCATTCTCGATTCAAACCAATCCGGATTCAGAGTCGACCATTTCTTCTGGCACTTGATCTGAATTTTCATTACGGTGCTTTGCCTCCTCTGCAAGAGGACGGGGTCTCGGCAACAGGCTTCCTCTACCTTTTCTTTCGGTATACCACATCTATTCTTTTCATCTTCCTCGGCACGTCAAACTGTGATTGATTCCTCTCTTCTGTTCTACCTTTATTTAATAGGAGGTTTGGAACCCCGCACCATTATTTTTCTATGAGATGGGAACTAAGCTAATGCGCGAATTGGTTTTTTACTGGCTTCGGCTTTATAGGAATAATCAATCGCTTCTTCGTCGTCGCTTCCCAGATTTTTCAAATGAGGAAAAAAAAGTTTCACTATCTTCCCCGTCTCTCCATCATAAATTCAAAGAAAGACTCGCAGGCAAACCCATTATTCAAGGGGATGAATCAGGTGCAGGGGTTAGCTTCGGATTCGTATAGGTGATATGGGAAAGAGCATGTGGGGTTTTTTGACTTCCTTAGAGGAGAAGCCAATGAATTGTGTTGTGTGATTTGACTGTTCTCGGTAAAGTGGTTAAACAGCTAGTGGCGTGTATCAAAGGTTATCTTGTGCGTCTGTTCGCAAAAGATAAAAAAGGCTTTGATTGTGTAATAGCTTCGTGCTTAGGTCCCTACTTTCTTTTTTTTTATAAATGAAAAATAGTGTCCATTGATACCTTATAGTGATAGAGTGACCGTTTACACACCTTCTCGGGCCAGTGTAGTGGATCTTTCCCATTATGACAGTAAAACGATCAAAAGATGTCGATTAGAAGGCCGAAGCTTTACTAATTACTAATAAGGGCTAGTCTTGCTTCTCCAGCTCCACCAGAGCATTTAAAAAGAGCGCTCGGGAATAAAGCCTAATCAAAGCAGGCAAACAGAAAGATCGTGTAACTTGACAGGTGCAGCCACGACGGCTTGTTCCTCAACCGCAGTAGCTCTTGTTCTTCTTCCTTCTCAGAGGTCGATTCAGCAGCTTCAGTAACCTCCATGGTTAGTCTTTGTATTGCAGGTTCTAATCCTGAGATGGATTCTTGTGGGCCAGTCTCAGGATTCAAACCTGGGTTCCAGGGATGGCTCTATCTCGGTTGTGGATCTAATCAGCTCCATCAGACCGCCTGCCTCCACAGTGAAGCTTCCGGCCACTGCTTCCACAGCAGGACAGGAGTAGAAGTGAGTGCTTCACTTCAGGTGGATAAGCTTCGACGCTCTCAACCTGGTTTGGATCGTTTGACTATGGCTCCGCTTACAATCATAAGCTCGATCACGAGGGTCCAAATCAGGGTCTCCATCTCGCCTTATTAAAGAAGTTCGGGCAAATCTACATCTACATTTTCAGAAGTTATAGGTATAGCTCAGGAGATGGGATTGGATCCGGAATTAGAATTGGCTCTGCATCATCTGAAACTAAATAAGCAAGGAAGGAAGGTTAGATACCTTTGACGGGATTGTATTTTTGGTTGAAATGGGATGGGGATGGTGTTCAAACTCCCGAAATGCAGTCTAGACAGCGGGCCCTCCCCTTTCTGACTGGACTGACTCGGGGAAGGGTCAATCTCCTCCGGAACATGCTGCACAGCCACTCATTCGTCCTGACTAAATAGTAGAATCTATCTCTCAGCGATTCTTTTTCTTTTCTCCGCCAATAACCCCTTCCCAACCAGCCCGCCCAATCGATTTTGTAAGATCAGCTAATTTAAAGTAAAGGGGTTAATCTGGTCCGAAGTTGTCGGAACGAATCGTTTGCTTTATCAAACAAAGCTTTATTAGGGGGGTCTTGGTTGGCCCCCCTATTTTCTTATAGCTGGCGTCGACCCGCTTTTGCGATACGGACGGACATGAAGAAAAGAGCAGGCAGCGGAAATACAAAAGAGAAGAGCAAAGATTCCCGACCCAGAGCATGTTATTGACTCAACCACAAATATGTTGAATGAAGGTAGCTTGCTTACTCTCAGCCACTAGTTATAAGGAAATCCCTTGACTTCGCTTATGCCCTTATCCTTATGCAGTAAAGAAAGCAAGTGAGGCGGGCTAAGATTCCATTCGAAGTAACGTAAGAGGATTCGATCTTGCACCATCTTCAACTCTTCTCGGGATCCGGAGTTTTTCGAGAAAAGGTCCCATCCTTCAATATCATGATTGGGTCGACCAGGCCAGATCATGAGTAAATATAAAATCGAAAACGTACATAGCTGTTCCAGCCGAAATACTTGGAATAATTCTACCACTTATACTAGGAATAGCCTTTTTAGTGCTAGCTGAACGTAAAGTAATGGCTTTTGTGCAACGTCGAAAGGGTCCTGATGTAGTGGGATCGTTCGGATTGTTACAACCTCTAGCAGATGGTTCGAAATTGATTCTAAAAGAACCTATTTCACCGAGTAGTGCTAATTTCTCCCTTTTTAGAATGGCTCCAGTGGCTACATTTATGTTAAGTCTGGTCGCTCGGGCCGTTGTACCTTTTGATTATGGTATGGTATTGTCAGATCCGAACATAGGGCTACTTTATTTGTTTGCCATATCTTCGCTAGGTGTTTATGGAATTATTACAGCAGGTCGGTCTAGTAATTAGGGGGCGGCCGTTCGATCGCCTATGAGACTAGGACCAATAGGTCAAAAATGGGTTTGTGCCGCAGGTGTTGAACGATCTACTCTACACAGGTGTGGGCTTACAGGGCTAGGGCTCATAAACCCTTTCTTTCATTCATCAATAGGCCCTGGTCGGTCACTTTTCCGGGCCGGGATTGAAAAGTGGAAGTCATAAAGATGTTTCTCTTCGCACCTCAGATCAAGAAGAAGGGTAGCTTGTCAAGCTGGCCTATATATATATATTTTATTTATTATTATATATAATAATAAATAAAAAAGATTCGCTGTCTTTTAACCGGCTGTTCTTCTTTGTCAACGCAATTAAGGACCTATAGGTTCGCCTACTTGACTTATGAAAGATAATGAGAATGGGTTATTCAAAAAGGAAAAGGCGCTACTATACAATACAATACATTAGTAGAAGTAAGCGGCTGAGTTAACAAAGCCTACCCTTACCCTACTAATGTATTGTATAGTAGGGTATAGTATAGTATAGTAGGCGAGCGAGTTAGCGAAGACGCTTAGGCTAATAGATAAGAGAGCGTCAGTGCGTAGCCTTCATTCTACTACGCTACGCAAAGGTTACGAAGTCACTTAGCTCGACGTTAGGAGAGTCAAGTCAAGGGGGAACGCCATACCTACATAGAAGAACCGCAGTTCGCTGACTTTCTAAGGTCTAAGTCTAACCTTTCGCTCCCCTACTGAAAAGGGGCAAAGCCGCTTCGCACCACTGATAGACTACTTAAGATTCAATTCAAAAGGCCCTACTTAGTTTCGCAAGCCTTTGTCATTGTCAGTCAACTAAGTAGGGCCTGAGGCCCCCTGCGAATCCGTAAATCTGAGGAGCATGCCGCAACAAAAGAAAAGGATGGTCCCCTACGCATTTCATTCTTTCCGGAAGGGAAAATAAAATAAGTACCCCCCATCATGGTGAACCTCTCCTTGTGATCGGGATGAGGTAAATGCCTCCCAGCCGGGGGGCGGATCGAATCGGAGTTTCCTTAGGTAGCCACCGACCTACAGTTATCCTTAAACTTCCGTGCTTGGTGGAGAAGAAGCGACCAAAGGTACGCTCGCTTGCTGTCTTGTTCTCTGCCGCGAACTGGGATCGCTCGCCAGCTAGGTCAGATTGGAGCAAGATTTTTTGAGAACATATTACCCATCTTCGGGGACAAGGGGCGGAACGACCTCTCGATCTACTTACTGCAGCCCAGGAATAAGTCGTCTAGGCGTTCCCTGTTGCTCCGATCTCCCCTACGCCTAGGGCGTTGTCTAGGCCAAGAGCCATAGTTAGTTGCTGTTTCCATTTGGTTGTTTTTTTCTCGTTGTTGATACCGGCAAGACCCAGCCAGATGATGTCCGCTGGTTGGTAGTGAGAGGACTCTTAGTATCTGCATACCCAAGCGCTGATTAAAATCATTTTATTTTTTTTCTTGCTCCCCCTTAGCAGCGGGAAAGGAGTCTATCTATCTGCCTAGCTTTGGTAGATTTCCCCCAACGCAATCCACAGAAATTCCACGAATCCCTTGGTGGATAAGTCCGACGACTCAGCAGCAGTGCGGAATTGAGTTTCTCGTCTGGTGGATCTGATCTATAGTTAGGGGGCAATACATACCAAAAGGTTCGAAGAAGGAGCGCGCATAAGAGTATATAACCAACCCACCCTTCTGTATAACCTATTCATATTAGTGAAGCGGCTGGATGCATAAGGGAAGTGCGC